TTTTGAACAAACTCAAAGAAATATTCTTTTTTTCTATATTTCTATTGGAAATATATTTTTCGAGCCCTTACTTTATCTTAATGGAATTGGAATTGCTGATAAAAGTTGTATATATCTATATAATAAAAAGAGATAAAAAAATAATAAAGAAAGATAAAGAAAGACTTTTTCAATCTTTACTTTATGTGTGGGAGAGATGGCTGAGTGGACTAAAGCGGCGGATTGCTAATCCGTTGTACGGGTTATTCGTACCGAGGGTTCGAATCCCTCTCTTTCCGTTTCCATTGATGAATTGATATTTTATTTATCTTTCGAATTTCTCGAACCCTTTTTCTTTTTTCATAGTTAAAGGTGTGGAATAGATAAAATCCGAAGAAAATTGGAAAATCAAGTAAGGAAAATGCCTTTATTTTTTATTCTTCACGCCCAGGATTACGTCCCGGATCATTAGATAGGAATCCGAAGATGAAGAGAGAAACAAAGAATATCACTACTGTGTAAACGAAGAGTTTGAGAGTAAGCATTACACAATCTCCAAGATCATTTTTGGGGAAAAAGAGAATAGATTCTCCATTTTTATATCACATATCCTATTTTGACTCCTATTTTGACACCAAGACATGAAAAGTAGTTTCTAGAAATAGAAAAGAATTTTCATAAAATCATTTGTAATTAAGAGTCTTTCATTGCCAAAATTTTCTTTCATACCCACAATTAGATATTGTGGGGGACACTAATAGTGCCTTTCACTGGAAAAAGGAAAGGGTTAGAATGAGGTGATACAGATTTATCGCGACTATCCGATACTTTTACTTTCAATGTTTTAATTGAGGGTGCATAATCTAAGATTTTTCTAATCTTATCAATTGTTAGAATTTTTTTTTTTCTCGAAGAAATCATGCATTTTTCTAGGGCAGTATTCAATATTTCATCGAAAACTTACAGCGGCTTGCCAAACAAAGGCTAAGAGAAAAAAGAGCACAGGTATGACTGGCATAAAATCTACGATTGGATTCAAAAAAGCATAGGCTTCGGGCAATTTGGCAAAGAAAAAATTACTCGAATAAAGGGCAGAATTAAGACAGATACAGGTCAAACTAAAGATATTAAGCATAACAAACATTTTGTTCTTGGAGATAATTGAATTTTGATTGAGTTATTGATATGGTATTGATATAAGGGAAAAAAGAATAAAGTAGGGTAGACCAAAAAATCCTTCTTTTTCTTTTAACTCACCCAATCAAGAATACTTCAAGTCTCAAAAGAGAATAGAAGAAATCATACTTTCATAAATATCTTAATTGAATTATATGTAATGATCAATAAATTCAGTTTAATTCTATGTCTACACGTGTCAAAATCCTAGCAACAATCTAATCTATTCCATAAATATTTGGACTGGAATTGACGAACGACTAATAACAATATTAGTGTTTATTAGTATCGACTAGAAATCTAAATGGGGCGTGGCCAAGTGGTAAGGCAACGGGTTTTGGTCCCGCTATTCGGAGGTTCGAATCCTTCCGTCCCAGAGCATACCAATTATATCAGAATAAAGATTGCTTTTTGTTTTTAATCTTATGTTTAAGAGTCTAATATTGGATAAAATGTGATTCTATTATTGTTTCTTATTTTTGATTTTTAATCATTCTTCTCTGAATCATATCTTTTTTACAAGCTCAATAAAGTGCAAATGACATGTAGATGTACCTAAATCTATTTGTGAGTCAGGGAACATAGATCATGATTACAAGAGTTTGCATTTTAATTCAAAAAAAGTCTGAGGGACCTTTCATTCTATGCCCATCCCCTTCGAAGGTTAGTTACTTAGAAAAACCGTGCGTCTCATATCCATTTGAATTATCAATGATGCATTCTAGATCGAAATCCGAAAGAAAAGCCTCTATATTCCCTATCTATTATTCCCTATCCCTTAAATGAGGTAGCCTAATTATTAATTCTCTGTGGATTGTTTTATTATAAAATAAACAAGAGGGTTTTCTTGGTACTAATGGAATTCCATTAATGGGATTAAGTCTCTTAAGGCTAGGTTAGGGGAAACTAAAAATAGGAACAAAGACCCGTTTGGCTTTGTACCTAGACAAGATAGTCTAGCATCCCGTAAAAGAAGATCGTTTTTTTTTATTTATGATTCATACTCCCATATTATTCGTGAAATAGATCAGTAGTGGAAGGTATCAATTTCAATATCCGTGTCTGTACAAATCTCATTAACAAACAATCAAGTTACATATGTAACAGATCCATTTTCTTTGAACCTCAGTTTTAGGTATTTCGTCTTTGGCTCTAATGAATTATTGTAAATCTAATATTGTAAATCTATGTAACAATTGAGACGGGGCAATTCATACATTCTATATTACTGATTACTTTATGGAAAGATTCTTATGTAAAAATTACAGAAAGATTACTGAACCTCAAGTCAAACAAAATATGACAAAATACCTAAAAAATGAGGAAGGAGATTTTTAGATGTATGTATTTGTTATCGTTCTATTTCAGCGACAACGAGGTTTCCATTTTCGTGAAAAAGATTTAGGATCTTTTAAATTTATTAAATTCAAATATTTAACATAGAATATCCATAATTACTTCCAGTAACAATTGTTCAGTCTAAGATACAGAAATCTCCTATTCTTTCCGTTCTTATTTTATCAATCATATGAAAGAATAACAATCTAAATCTTCTTCACGAAAAAAAAAAAACGACGAGAAATTGGATTTGTTTTTGATCTATCTATTTGCTTTAAATCATTGTTGGTTCAGTTCAAAACGAAACATGGATTTATCTCTCTTATAAGGCTCAAATGGGGTTTTTATTGTTTGTAAAACTTTATTCAACCCAAATAATGATGTAATGATAATGATGTCGAAGTAGTAAATTTTTTCAATTAAATATTTGTAATGATTTATTATTAGATCAGTCTTTCGTACTTGACGAAGTATTAGATTGGTGAATCTATCCTATTGTGTCACTTGAAGATGCAGATTCAAAAATAACTCATTTATTTTATATTTATATCGTTTTATTTTTATATAATATAATATTATATATTATATTCTTATATAAATATAAATGTCTATTATATTCTATTTTTTAAGTTAATTTAGAATTAAATTCTAAAATGATTCTAAAATTTGAATAATAAAGAATTTTATTAAATTAGAATAATAATATTCTATTTTATCATATCTAATATCTATAATAACATATAAAATTATAGATATTCTATTATTATTATATTGTAATCTATATATGTTATAGATAAATTATAGATATTAGAATACCTAATTCTATATTTATATGTAATTCTATAAATATAAAATTTTATAGATATAAAAATAGAAATCATTTTATAGATATTTTCTAGATAGATAATCTATCTATATTATAGATATAAGAAAATATAATAAAAAAATCTTGCATTCATAGAATAAAATACGGGGTTAAGTTGAATTCGTGATGAGACATCTTCAGAAAAATATCTACACATCCATAAAAAAACAGAAACAAGTATAGATTACTATGTACCGACTAAAACAATGACTATTCATGGTTCCATAATTGAATCAATTACATACCGGCTCCAAACTAGAGGAATGTTATGGTAAAACTTCGTTTGAAACGATGTGGTAGAAAGCAACGTGCGACTTGAAGGACATGATCAGTTGTGGATTTTTACACCCACCATTTTTTTATATTAAAATTATATAGTTAGATAGGAATGAAGGTGCTCTTGTCTCGACATCGTTTGTTCTGCTCCACTAGAACAACCCCTCTTTTCTTTTTTTGGTGGGTTGTAATGTAAATAGTACATGATGGAGCTCGAGAAGGAAGTATTGATTCATTTCTCAGGGGCAAGGATCTAGGGTTAGTGCCAATCAATAAGTTGGAAATACTTTGTAAGTATATCTTCGATATAGAAATCGAAAGGATACAATTCAAGCAAGTTTAAAATAAAAAAAAAAGAGAATTTGTTGGAATTTTTAGAACACTTTCGATCAAAAGTGTATCGTGCGGGAATCAACCGTTCGTATGATTCTTTGATAAAAATAAATCACAAAAAAAAGGTATGTTGCTGCCATTTTGAAAGGATTAAGGATCATCGAAGTAATGTCTAAACCCAATGATTTAAAATAGAAATAAAGGATCCCGGAACAAGGAAACACCGTTTTCAATTGTCTAAAAAACTAGGATTAGGATCAGAATGACGAATACAATAGATTTTAAACGAGACAAAAAAAGGGGGTTAGAGACCGCTCAATAAATGAAATGCCTAAAGGTTGTCCTTTGAGCTATTTGCGAGTTATCCAACTTGAGTTATGAGTACGAATGATTTTTTATTTTTTGGGAAAGAAGAACAAAAAAAAGGACTTAAATCATAGTCTAATGAATTTGATGATTTCATAGATCTATTTGCCATTGGAATTCTATACATCGACATAACTTTGAATCATTTTTCTCGAGCCGTACGAGGAGAAAACTTCTTATACGTTTCTAGGGGGGGGTGTTGTTCACCTACATCTATCCCAATGAGCCGTCTATCGAATCGTTGCAATTGATGCTCGATCCCGAAGAGAAGGAAGAGATCTTCGGAAAGTGGGTTTTTATGATCCGATAAAGAATCAAACTTATTCAAATGTTCCTGCTATTCTATATTTCCTTGAAAAAGGAGCTCAACCTACAGGAACTGTTCATGATATTTCAAAGAAAGCGGAGGTTTTTACGGAACTTCGTCTTAATCAAACGAAATTAAAATTCAATCAATGAAATACAAAAAACGAGGGGGGGGATGACTCGTATATAGCTTTGTATAACTTTCTCTTGCCCCTTTCTCTTGTTCTATTCATACCTATTTCTTATTGCTCCTGCAGAATCCCATGTTCTATAACGACAAAAATCTATCTTATTGATATAAGATGGATAGAAAAAAGATCAAGTGAATAGATGAAGGAATTATATCTAGAAATATAAAATT